AAAGTCATCACTCTCTTTGGTTTGCACGAGCTAAAAATTATTCCGAGGATCTACAAGAAGATCAAAAAATACGAAATTGTATCAAGAATTATATACAAAAAAATACGAAAATATCTTCTAATGTCGAAGGAGTTGCATGTATAGAAATTCAAAAAAGAATCGATTTCATTCAAGTCATAATCTATATGGGATTCCCAAAGTTATTAATAGAACCTAGAAGAATCGAAGAATTACAAATGAATGTCCAAAAAGAACTTAATTGTGTGAACCGAAAACTTAACATTGCTATTACAAGAATTGGAAATCCTTATAGACACCCTAATATTCTTGCGGAATTTATAGCCGGGCAATTAAAGAATAGAGTTTCATTTCGAAAAGCAATGAAAAAGGCTATTGAATTAACTGAACAGGCGGGTACAAAAGGAATTCAAGTACAAATTGCAGGGCGTATCGACGGAAAAGAAATTGCACGTGTCGAATGGATCAGAGAAGGTAGGGTTCCTCTACAAACCATTCGAGCCAAAATTGATTACTGTTCGTATACAGTTGGAACTATCTATGGGGTATTAGGCATCAAAATTTGGATATTTGCAGACGAAAAAGAATAGGCTTTTACTTGACTTATCTAATTAACAATTCTATAAAGTTCAATAAAAAAATAGATTAATCATTTGATATAATTGCTATGCTTAGTGTGTGACTCGTTGGTTTTTTAGTATTAAGATAAAATGCACCGGGCCATTATATGACATAATATGAACAAATAGTTTATATAACTAATAACCAACTCATCGTTTCGCATTATCTGTATAGAAAGAAACAGTCGAGATATATTGGTCATATCATTGTAGCAACTGAAATTTTTTTTGCATAAACAAAAAAGAAAAACCAATCTGATTATGAATTGCGAAACAATAAAAGTATACGGATAAATGGAAGGGTGAGAGAAAGAGAGAAAAAGAATATCAACGATATACAATTCCAATATGTAAGGTCTATGATTCATCTCATAAAGATAAATGTAATAAAGCATTATTACTAATTAATTTAATCCATAATTAGACAAATCTGTTCATATCAAAAAAAAGAGCCCAGAGCCAATAAAGACTGAGAGGATTGACTCAAGAACAAATTCTAGAGGCTCCGTTGTAAAATTAAGACCTAACCATTCATCGAGAAACGATGGGAACGACAGAACCCTGTGAATACATAAGATTCTATTGAAAACGAATCCTAATGATTCATTGGGTAGGATGGCGGAACAAACCAGAAAGAAATTCATTGATTCTGAAGAGTCAACATTCGCCCGCGCAAATTTTTATTTGATTGGATTTCTAAATTTTAGTCAATCCGAAAAAGGCAAAACAAAATAAAGATTCGTTATAACCTTATAACAAAATGACTTTATCTATAACATTATTCCTAAATAAAAATTTTCTATAAACGGAATAGTAGTTAGTTATATATCAAAACAAGATATACAAATTTCTAATAGATTAGATAAATAGATAAAATTTCAAAGCACCCTATGATTTAGTATACTGTTTCAGTATATTACTCATTAAATACATGTACTTTTTTTATTTTTTAGTCGTTTCATTCGCGAGGAGCTGGATGAGAAGAAACTCTCATGTCCGGTTCTGTAGTAGAGATGGAATTGGGAAAGATCCATCAACTATAACCCAAAAAGAACCAGATTCCGTAAACACCATAGAGGAAGAATGAAAGGAATATCTTATCGAGGTAATCGTATGTGCTTCGGTAGATATGCTCTTCAAGCGCTTGAACCCGCTTGGATCACATCTAGACAAATAGAAGCAGGTCGACGAGCAATGACACGAAATGTGCGCCGTGGCGGAAAAATATGGGTACGTATATTTCCAGACAAACCAGTTACAGTAAGACCTACAGAAACACGTATGGGTTCGGGGAAAGGATCTCCCGAATATTGGGTGGCTGTTGTTAAACCAGGTAGAATACTTTATGAAATGAGCGGGGTAGCAGAAAATATAGCGAGAAAAGCTATTTCAAGAGCAGCATCAAAAATGCCTATACGAAGTATATTTATTATTTCGGAATGGTAAAGTAAAACAAAAATAAAAAATTTGGATAAAAAAAATTTCGGGTTTCTTTTTTTGTTTTGAACAAACAACATTTCTTTTTTTTTTTATTCGCCCTTTCTTAAAAAAAAAAACAGATAAAAAAATGATTCAACCTCAAAGCCATTTGAATGTAGCGGATAACAGCGGAGCCCGAAAATTGATGTGTATTCGAATCATAGGAGCTAGTAACCGACGATATGCTCATATTGGTGACGTTATTGTTGCTGTAATCAAGGAAGCTGTACCAAATACACCTCTAAAAAGATCCGAAGTGATCAGGGCCGTAATTGTACGTACTTGTAAAGAACTCAAACGTGACAATGGTATGATAATACAATATGATGACAATGCTGCAGTTCTTATTGATCAAGAAGGAAATCCCAAGGGAACTCGAATTTTTGGCGCGATCGCCCGGGAATTAAGACAATTAAATTTCACTAAAATAGTTTCATTAGCACCTGAAGTATTATAAGACGAGACTCTTAATTTTAATTAAATTATTTGTATTTGAACGAAATCGATTCAAGTAATTAGTATATTGTTTATGTCTTACGTATATGCCTTTCAGAATTCATAAAGATTTAAAAATTCAGAAAAAAAAAAAGAGCATGCTGATTATATCAAAATTCAGGTACAACAATAACCTTAGTTTATCATGAGTAAAGACACTATTGCTGACATAATAACCTCTATACGAAATGGTGACATGAAAAAAAAAAGAACAGTTCGAGTACCATCTACTAACATTACTGAAAACATTGTTAAAATCCTTTTACGAGAAGGTTTTATTGAAAACATGAGAAAACATCAGGAAAAGAATAAATATTTTTTTGTTTTAACCCTACGACATAGAAGGAATAGGAAAGGTCCATATAGAACTGCTTTAAATTTAAAACGAATCAGTCGACCCGGTCTACGAATCTATTCGAACTATCAACGAATTCCTAGAATTTTGGGCGGAATGGGAATTGTAATTCTTTCTACTTCTCGGGGTATAATGACAGACCGGGAGGCTCGACTAGAACGAATCGGTGGAGAAATTTTGTGTTATATATGGTAATCCTTCTGATATCCGAATTATATGGGAAAGCAGAACTGTTGATACTTCAAGGGATTTTAGCTGAAATGAAAGAACTTAGGTGGATTCACGAAGGTTTAATTACTGAATTACTTCCCAATGGTGTATACTGGATTCGTTTGAATAGTCAAAATATGATTCTAAATTATGTTTCCGGAAGGATTCGACATAGTTTTTTTACCTATATTACCAGGAGATATAATAAAAATTGAAAGAAGTCGTTATGATTCAACCGGAAAACGTGTAATTTATAGATTCTGAAACAAAAATTCGAATGATTTTTTTTTTATTTCAACATTTCAGGTAGATAAATTCAAAGTTTCAAGAAACTTAGTTTCTTCCATTCATAGTTAACTTAAGGAATGACAAATATGAAAATAAGAGCCTCTGTTCGTAAAATTTGTGAAAAATGTCGATTGATCCGGAGGCGGAGACGAATTATAGTAATTTGTTCCAATCCGAGACATAAACAAAGACAAGGATAATCTTTCGAAAAGAGTCTCCATAAATCTAAAGGGTCCAATGTACAAATAAATAAAAAGAAAGGATCTGTTTTAACATGAAATGGATATATCCATATATCTCTAACTTATATTTACGAGATGATAAAATATGGCAAAACCCACACCAAGAACCGGTTCACACAAGAATAGACGTATTGGTTCACGTAAAAATGCACGTAGAATACCAAAAGGAGTTATTCATGTTCAAGCAAGTTTCAACAATACTATTGTAACTGTTACAGATGTCCGGGGTCGGGTAATTTCTTGGTCCTCCGCCGGTACTTGCGGATTCAAGGGTACAAGAAGAGGGACACCTTTTGCCGCCCAAACCGCAGCAGGAAATGCTATTCGGGCAGTAGTAGATCAAGGTATGCAACGAGCAGAAGTCATGATAAAAGGCCCGGGTCTTGGAAGAGATGCGGCATTAAGAGCTATCCGTAGAAGTGGTATATTATTAAGTTTCATACGAGACGTAACCCCTATGCCACATAATGGCTGTAGACCTCCTAAAAAGAGACGTGTGTAAAAATAAACGTTTCAAGAGACAAGAGAAATAAATAATTCAATGATTTGATCAAACAATATTACTATGGTTCACGAGAAGGTAACAGTATCCACCGGAACACTGCAGTGGAAGTGTGTTGAATCACGAGTAGACTGTAAGCGTCTTTATTATGGACGTTTTATTCTAGCTCCACTTATGAAAGGGCAAGCCGATACAATAGGCATTGCAATGCGAAGAGCTTTGCTTGGAGAAATAGAAGGAACATGTATTACACGTGCAAAATCTGAGAAAATACCGCATGAATATTCTACCATAGTAGGAATTCAAGAATCCATACATGAAATTTTAATGAATTTGAAAGAAATTGTATTGAGAAGCAATTTGTATGGAACTTGTGATGCGTCTATTTGTGTTAATGGTCCTGGATATATAACAGCTCAAGATATCATCTTATCACCTTCAGTGGAAATCGTTGATAATACACAGCATATAGCTAACCTAACAGAACCTATTAATTTGTGTATTGAATTACAAATTGAGCGGAATCGTGGATATCGTATAAAAACGCCAAACAACTTTCAAGACGGAGGTTATCCTATAGATGCTGTATTCATGCCTGTTCGAAATGCAAATTATAGTATTTATTCTTATGCGAATGGGAATGAAAAACAAGAGATACTTTTTCTCGAAATATGGACAAATGGAAGTTTAACTCCTAACGAAGCACTTCACGAGGCCTCCCGGAATTTGATTGACTTCTTTATTCCTTTTTTCCATGCAGAAGAAGAAAACTTACATTTAGAAAACAATCA